ATGGCAGTTCCAAAAAAACGTACTTCTATGTCAAAAAAACGTATTCGTAGAAATATTTGGAAGAAAAAAGGATATTTAGTTGCAGTAAAAACTTTTTCTTTAGCGAAATCGGTTTCCACCGGGCATTCAAAAAGTTTTTTTGTGCGACAAACAAATAATAAAGTCTTAGAATAATCTCAATTGATATAGCCTAAAGAACCCCAAATTTTGTAAGATGAATGTTAACTAATGTATTTTTCTGTATTAAATTTCTCAATATTACTTAGAACTCACTGCTGTGATATATAGAATAAGAGTTTTTTGTATATTGGGTTCTAAGTATTATTTTTTTCCCTATCACAATTGTACTTTTCACAATAGAAAAGTACAATTGTGATAGAGATTGAAACTCTTTTGTTATATGCCTATCCCAAAACTTAATTGGTTTTGTAAATGGTATTATAAATTAAAAATTATATGCGCAATAAAGAATATTAATACTTTAATTTAAATATACTAAGGTATCGAAATCATTAGAAAAATAACAAATTTTTTGTATTTAATGATGAAATTGTGATAGATATGAAATCCTAGTTATTTGATTTTGTTCATTGAAAAAAAAAACTCAATCTTTTTCATTTGAATCCATGAAATCGGATAAATGAAAAACAAATCATAAAAAAATTGAGAAAAAAAGACAATTCTTAGTTTTATACCTCAACCGAGAAAAAACTATGGAGTTCCAACTGTTTGGAGAAAACTTAGTTTCTAGTACATGAAAGTTGATTGTTAAAAAACCCACGACGATACTACCTAGGTAGGTATTTTATTGAAGATTCAAATATTTAAACCACAAACCAGTCTTTATTCATTGATTCTAATTAATGTTTCCTAAACTATATTGAATCCTTGAATCTCGACGATTCAACATGAATTGACTATTATTATTTCAAGTAAGCCGCCGTGGTGAAATCGGTAGACACGCTGCTCTTAGGAAGCAGTGCTAAAGCATCTCGGTTCGAGTCCGAGTGGCGGCATCTTCTAAAAGAGATACAATAGATCCTAAAATGTATTCAATTCGCGATTTCCAATTCTGTAATGGGACCCCTTTTATGATATTTGTGACTTTAGAACATATATTAACTCATATCTCTTTTTCGATCATTTCAATTGTGATTATGATTCATTTGATGACCTTATTAGTCCACAAAATTGTAGGATTACGTGATTCATCAGAAAAAGGGATGATAGCTACCTTTTTCTCTATAACAGGATTATTAATTTCTCGTTGGATTTCTTCGGGACATTTTCCATTAAGTAATTTATACGAGTCATTAATCTTCCTTTCGTGTAGTTTCTTCATTATTCATATGATTCCCAAGATACGTAACCTTAAAAACGATTTAAGCACAATAATTGCACCAAGTACCATTTTTACTCAAGGCTTTGCCATGTCGGGTCTTTCAACTGAAATGCATCAATCCACAATATTAGTACCTGCTCTACAATCTCAGTGGTTAATGATGCACGTAAGTATGATGTTATTGAGCTATGCAGCTCTTTTATGCGGATCATTATTATCAGTCGCTCTTCTAGTCATTACATTTCGAAAAAACATCAAAATTTTTTGTAAAAGCTATAATTTATTAATTAAGTCATTTTTCTTTGGTGAGATTGAATATTTGAATGAAAAAAGAAGTGTTTTTAAAAACACTTCTTTTCCTTCATTTCAAAATTATTACAAATATCAATTAACTGAGCGTTTGGATTATTGGAGTTATCGTGTCATTAGTCTAGGGTTTACCTTTTTAACCATAGGTATTCTTTGTGGAGCAGTATGGGCTAATGAGGCATGGGGATCCTATTGGAATTGGGACCCCAAGGAAACTTGGGCATTTATTACTTGGACCATATTCGCGATTTATTTACATACTAGAACAAATATAAATTGGAAAGGTACGAATTCGGCACTTGTAGCTTCTATAGGATTTATTATAATTTGGATATGCTATTTTGGGATCAATCTATTAGGAATAGGTCTACATAGTTATGGTTCATTCACATAAACATCTAATTGAATAAACTACATGAAGAATACATAAGATAAAAACATCATCCCATATATAACGAAAGTTTGTTTTTATGAGTTTTTGAGAACCGTTTGAATCAAGGAATCATTCAAATTTAAATGGTTCTCAAAAACTCGAGATGTATCTAATTACAATTCTTATTCATTTTATTTCTTTTTTCATTATACAGTACAGCAAACGATTTTCAAAATATTAAATTCAAAGAATTATAAGACTTTCCTTCCGTTTCATTAATGAAACACTATCTATGATAATAATTGGATAAGATAGCGTGTACCTTGTCAACTGATAACGAGAGAACAAAATCGGGATAAATACCAATACTTATTACGGGTAGAAAGATACAGATTGAAAGAAATAGTTCTCGTAGTCCAGAATCCCAAAAATTAGAGTTTGGAATATTAAATAACTTGTATCCATAAAACATCTGACGTAACATAGATAATAAATAAATAGGAGTTAATATCATTCCAATTGCCATTACAAAAGTAATTAGCATTTTTGACATTAAAAGATATTTTGTACTAGTAATTAGTCCAAAAAATACTAAAAATTCCGCAACAAAACCACTCATTCCTGGCAATGCAAGAGAAGCCATCGAGAAGCTACTGAACATGGTAAATGTTTTTGGCATTGGGATAGATATCCCTCCCATTTCTTCGAGATAAACAAGACGTGTTCTATCACAACTCGTTCCCGCCAAGAAAAAAAGTGCAGCACCAATAAATCCATGAGAGAGCATTTGTAAAATAGCTCCATTGAGTCCCATGTCGGTTATAGAACCAATTCCTATAATTGTGAAACCCATGTGAGATACAGAGGAATAGGCTATTCTCTTTTTTAAATTACGTTGACCAAGAGAAGTTGAAGCTGCATAGATTATTTGCATTGTTCCTATTATCACCAACCAAGGAGAAAATATAGAATGAGCGTGGGGTAGTAATTCCATATTGATCCGAATCAATCCATATGCGCCCATTTTTAATAGGATTCCAGCTAAAAGCATACATGTACTGTAATGTGCTTCTCCATGGGTATCAGGTAACCATGTATGTAGGGGTATAATCGGCAATTTGACAGCATAAGCAATAAGGAAGCCAAAATAGAATATTATTTCCAATGCCACAGGATATGATTGATTAATTAATCTTTCAAAATCTAATGTTGGTTCATTGGAACCATATAAACCCATACCTAGAACTCCTATTAAGAAAAAAATGGAACCCCCTGCAGTGTACAAAATAAACTTTGTAGCCGAGTAGAGACGTTTCTTTCCCCCCCACATGGATAAAAGTAAGTAAACAGGAATTAATTCTAACTCCCACATGATGAAAAAAAGTAAAAAGTCTCGGGAGGAAAATAATCCTATTTGACCGCTGTACATTGCTAGCATCAGGAAATAGAACAACCGCGAATTTCGAGTAATTGGCCAAGCTGCTAAAGTTGCTAAAGTAGTGATAAATCCTGTCAGTAAAATGGGTCCTATGGAAAGCCCATCGATTCCTAGTCTCCAGTGGAAATCAAAAACATCTATCCATTTAGAATCTTCCTTCAATTGCATTAATGGATCATCCAATTGGAAATGATAACAGAATGCATAAGTCGTTAGAAGGAGTTCTAATAAGCATATACATATAGTATACCACCTAAACATCTTATTCCCTCTATGAGGGAATAAGAAAATTGAGGAACCCGCGAATATCGGTAAAACAACAAGTATTGTTAACCAAGGAAAATAACTCGTGATAAAGACAAGATACATTTTGACCAGAGAAGCCCGTCCTCAAAATAATATATTTTGTCGAGCACGGGCTTTTGTCGGTAAAGAGGAATCACAAATGATTCAAGTGGAGTTTTTTGTAATGTATCAATAAGATAGAGCCATGCTGCGAGTTGTTTCAGGCCCTAAATAAACACGGACACTCAAAAAATCTGTTGGGCAGGCAGATTCACATCTCTTACAACCTACACAGTCCTCGGTTCTTGGCGCGGAAGCTATTTGCTTGGCTTTACATCCGTCCCAAGGTATCATTTCCAATACATCTGTGGGGCAAGCTCGTACACATTGAGTACACCCTATACATGTATCATAAATTTTTACTGAATGTGACATTGGATCTATAAATTACAGTTTTGAACATAAAAGATTTTCGATCTGGTCAAATCAAATTAGTAGTAAATGAATCATATATTATATATTGTAATATTGTAGACACCAGACGAAACAGTGGTTTATTAAAAACAATCAATATATTTCTTAAATCAATCTGTTTATGAGAAAAGGTCAAGACACTTTGATTTTCGTTTCAACAATTATGATGATACGAGTTACACATGCGAATTAAAATTAATTGGCCAACAAATTGGTCATCATTATTTCAATATAAATATAAAAATGCAATTCCATTTTATTGAATTGCATTCAAATTCAATAAAAAATAGTATTTCAATTCTATTAAATATTTTTATGTGTCTTTATTTAAATTATCTATGATGATTATCACTAATTATTCAACAAATTCGATTGATTAATACGAGTTGATTTTCTGTTACGATGTATCGACGAAACAATAGCAAGTCCAATAGCTGCTTCAGCAGCTGCAATGGCTATAACAAAGATTGAGAAAATGTCTCCTTTTAATTGGCGACTATCAAATATATCAGAAAATGTTACAAGATTGATATTAACCGAATTTAGTATAAGCTCAAGACACATAAGCGCTCTAACCATGTTTCGACTTGTGATCAATCCATAGATACCGATAGAAAATAAATAAACACTCAAGAAAAGGACATGCTCAAACATCATTGACTAACTCCTTATCAATCTCGATTCGTTTCAATATGAATAACAATTCAACCGATTCAATTGATTAGAATAGAACAATTACACAACAAAAGAAGATATTGACGGTAGATAGATTTAACTAAAAATTTCTATTTATTTATTTAGAATTTAGTTAGAATTCTAAGAATTGGGAATCATTTTAAGTTAAGTATTTTTATTGCTTATTGTCGAGCCATAGTAATTGCACCTATCAAGGAAACTAAAAGAATTATTGAAATGAGTTCAAACGGAAGATAAAAATCTGTTGATAAATGAATCCCAATTTGTTGAACGTTATTTATTAGGTCCTGTTCCATAATCTGGTTTGACCTTGTAGTCCAAATAATTCCGTACCATGACGTATCTGGGATAGTAGTAATTAGTGAAAAAAGAATAGTTGTACAAACCATCAAAGTGACCCCATCTCCAATGGTCCAAAAATAGGAATTATTGGAATATCCTGAACCATTCATGAACATTACAGCAAATATGATCAAGATATTTATGGCTCCCACATAAATAAGGAGCTGTGCGGCAGCTACAAAATAGGAGTTTGATGAAATATAGAATAAGGATATACAAACAAGAACCAATCCCAATGAAAAGGCAGAATAAATTGGATTGGTAAATAATACTACCCCCAGACCCCCTAATACAAGAATTGACCCCAGAAATACAACAAGAATATCATGTATTGGTCCAGGTAAACCCATTATGTATAAAATACAAAATAAATAACTTTAACTATTTCATGACCTTACTTTAACTTTACTAAATAAATGGTCCAGGAAAGGAAAAGGGGTTACCCTATTTTTGTTTTCTTGTATATAATAATGTATATGATACATTTATAATTGAATTGAATTTGAATATGGATTAATGTAGATATAGATAAAATTATTGGGCCAACCTTACTTTATTTATATTTATCCGAAAGAAAAAAAAAGAAAAAAGTAGTTGAAATTTGCTATTTTGAAATCATCACTAAAAATATATTTTTAGTTTAAATCAAAGAGTGATTCTCAACAATCATTAGTTTTTATTTGTAGTTACTGACTACCCAAAATAAAAAGCTTGGATCCTTTATATCAAAACAAAATCTTAGTAATCGGTAATTGTTCTTGAATCAAAGGATTTATCTTTGTCTATTTTTATTTGAGTCGAATTCATAACTGTTTGAATTGTGTAATCTCCAATTATTGAGATTGGTAATCGACCCAAAGCAATTTGATTATAATTCAATTCGTGACGATCATAAGTAGAAAGTTCATATTCTTCAGTCATTGATAAACAATTTGTTGGACAATACTCGACACAGTTACCACAAAATATACAAACCCCGAAATCTATACTATAATTAAGTAATTGTTTCTTTTTAATATCTCTTTCAAATCTCCAATCAACAACGGGTAGATCTATCGGGCATACACGAACACATACTTCACAAGCAATACATTTATCAAATTCAAAGTGGATTCGACCCCGGAAACGCTCTGATGTGATCGATTTTTCATAAGGATATTGAATAGTTACAGGTAAACGATTTGTGTGGGATAAGGTAATTATGAAACTTTGACCAATGTACCTTGCAGCTCGTATTGTTTGTTGACCATAATTCATGGACCCAATTACCATAGGGAACATATTGTAGATATACATGAAAAATTTGACGTTTCTTTCTCTTGTTTGATAGAGATTATGAATCTAAAATAGTGTTATCGTATTCTCTTATTTATAATGAAACAAGTTGGGAAGAAGTTGTTAATAACAGATTACCTAGAGAAATAGGTAAAAGAAATTTCCATCCAAGATTTAATAACTGGTCCATTCTCATTCTAGGTAAAGTCCATCTTGTTGTGATAGAAATGAAGAGAAACAAATAAGCTTTAGTTAATGTAATAAGGATACCCATTGTTATTCCAAAAATGCCGGCGATTTTTTTTATTCCGAAAAGCTCAGAAATGGATATATACGGAATAGGTAAATTCCACCCACCTAAGTAAAGAACTGTTACAAATAATGAAGAAACTAATAAATTTAGGTAAGAAGCAAGATAAAATAAACCATATTTGATACCCGAATACTCGGTTTGATAACCTGCTACTAATTCCTCCTCCGCTTCTGGTAAATCAAAGGGCAATCTCTCACATTCGGCTAGAGAAGAAATTAGAAAAACAATAAATCCTATAGGCTGACGCCACAGATTCCACCCCCAAAAACCATATTTTGACTGTGCTTCAACTATATCAACTGTACTTGAACTGTTAGATAATCATAGTCGATAATAACATCACTGTTCCCATCGCTATTTCAAAACCGTACGTGAGACCTCAGCTTCATACGGCTCCTCGATGGCCACAAAAAAAATGTAAGGACGGGTTCGGTATTATCACCATCTTTGGATGGATAGAATAAAGATACATCGGAAAGTCCCAAATTAGACCAATGGAATTCTGTCTGCTAGAATAATAAAAAAAGTGCTTCCGAATTGATCTCATCCTTTACAATAAAAATTTCTCTTTGTTCGGTAATAACTTAATATTTCAATAAAATACTCCTTATATCAATCAATATAAAATAAAAAGAATTAGTCATTAGTTCATGAATCGTGATAAGAATTCGATATGTATGAATATGGATAGAGAAAAGAATAAATAGGGATCCCCTTTTTTTATTATTCATTCAATTACTGCATTCCATTTCTTTTTTCCTGTTCTTCTGTCTCAGAGGAGGATACTCAAAAATAAAATAAAGAATTAATTCGTTCTTGATAGTCATTTCTTTAACCAGTGAATAGGAGCATACTCTAGATCGGAATCGTAGGGAAGTACTACTTGATCATTTCTACCAATTTCAAGTCCTTATTATGATTCGTTTTATGAAGAAATACCTCTTTTTTGATACCTTACATTATCTCCATTACTAATCCTTTGTGTACCTTGGTGTTCCTAACCGTCCACTGACTTTTGATTGATCCCCGGTATAGTAATACATATGAGACAGTAGTAGAAACTCCATACAGTTGATCTTTTGTTTGCGCCCGCTTCAAGATATGATGACTAATCAAAAAATCTTAATCTTGGGGTAAGCAGTTTACACTGCTTATTTTTACTTCAACTTTATTCTTGTACATAGGGAATGAGATTGTTTCTTCTTACTACAAATTTGGAAGCTGTTTAGTTTCACTCATATAACTATCTGGTTTAACTCATCAACCCGAATGCTGAATAAAAAAAAAAAAAAAAATGAAAACATCTATTCAATACATTGAACCTCTTTCTTTTTTCTTTTATTTCTAGAAGAGAGGTTCAAAGTTCATATTCCAACGAATCACACGTAGAGATATTGATAACACACATAGAGTTAATGGTATTTCATAACTAATAGATTGAGCAGCAGCTCGTAGACCACCTAAAAAGGAATATTTATTATTCGATCCATATCCTGACATAAGAAGCCCAATAGGAGCAATACTAGAAATGGCGATCCATAAAAAAACACCTATACTGAGATCGGCTAAAACAAGACGATACCCAAAAGGAATTACTAAATAACTTAGTAGAATTGATATAACCGCTATAGACGGTCCCACACTAAACAAACGAATATCTCCTCGAGATGGGAGGAGGTCCTCTTTAAAAAGTAGTTTAGTCCCATCCGCTATAGCTTGAAGAATTCCCAACGGGCCAGCATATTCAGGCCCAATACGTTGTTGTATCGCTGCAGATATTTCTCTTTCTAACCACACAATTACTAGTACCCCCATTGTTATTCCCAATATAAGGGTCAAAATGGGTACAATCCATATTAGTCCATACACTTCTTTTAAAAATTCCGATGTAGAAAAAGAATTGATAGTTTGTACTTCTGTCGTATCAATTATCATTTCAACGATCAACTTCTCCCATAATGATATCTATACTACCCAATATCGTCATGATATCAGCCAATTTCATTCTTTTAACTAGCTGAGGAAGAATTTGCAAATTGATAAAACCGGGTGGACGAATTTTCCATCTCCAGGGGAAAACACTATTATCTCCTATCAAATAAATTCCCAATTCTCCTTTTGGGGCTTCCACTCTCACATAAAGTTCTTGTTTCGACAATTCTAAATTGGGTGAAGGTTTTTTACTAATAAATCTATATTCAAAATCATTCCATTCGGAATTCTTTGCTCTATCAAAGCGTCGTACTTCTAAATTTTCATAAGGTCCTCCAGGAATTCCTTCTAGAGCCTGTTGAATAATTTTTATGGATTCCTTCATTTCACCGATTCGTACTAAATAACGAGCTAATGAATCTCCTTCTTTTTGCCATTGGACTTCCCAATCGAATTCATTGTAACACTCATAATGATCAACTTTACGAAGATCCCATTGGATTCCAGAAGCTCGTAACATCGGTCCTGATAAACCCCAATTTACAGCTTCTTCTCCACCAATAATGCCCACTCCTTCAACTCGTTCCAAAAAAATGGGATTCCACGTAATAAGTTTTTGATATTCAACAACTCCTGTTAAAGAATAATCGCAGAAATCCAAACATTTATCTATCCATCCATAAGGTAGATCAGCAGCTACTCCTCCAATACGGAAATAATTATGCATCATTCGCATACCTGTGGCGGCTTCGAATAGATCATATATCAATTCCCTTTCTCTGAAAATATAGAAAAAGGGAGTCTGTGCACCGATATCCGCCATAAAAGGTCCAAGCCATAACAAATGAGAAGCTATACGGCTCAATTCCAGCATAATTACTCTGATATAGCTAGCTCTTTGAGGTACTTGAACATTTTCCAATTGTTCTGGCGCATTTACGGTTATTGCCTCTGTGAACATAGTAGCTAAATAATCCCATCGGGTTACATAAGGTAGATATTGTATAATTGTTCGATTTTCCGCTATCTTTTCCATTCCTCTGTGTAAATAGCCCAATATGGGCTCACAGTCAATAACATCTTCACCATCGAGAGTAACGATTAGTCGGAGAACACCATGCATTGATGGGTGGTGAGGCCCCATATTGACTATCATGAGATCTTTTCTTGTAACCGGTACTGTCATATCTTTTCTTCCTTAATTCATTATTCCATGAATTCCTCAAAACGAGACTCATCAAAACAAAAAATGGAATACTACTAAAAAATTCAAACGATTAAATTAACGAGTTTTTGGCTCTCGAATATCCAACTGACCAATTAATTTCTTATAACGTACTCTATTTTTCTTTGACAAATAAGCCAGCAACCGTTGACGTTTTCCTAGAATTTTTCGTAGACCCCTTTGTGATAAAAAATCTTTTTTGTGCAATTCCAAATGTGAAGTAAGTCTCCGTATCTTATTGGTGAAACTGAATACTTGAAATTCAACAGAACCTTTGTTTTCTTCTTTTTCTTCTTGTGGAATAATGGAAATGAATGAATTTTTGACCATAAAAAATTTTTCTATCCTTTTTCTTTCTTTTTCATGGATTTTTCCGATCAGGAAAAATAATAATAATAAAAAAAAAAAAAGAATTATGCCGGTTATTTTAATCTAGTACACACATCTAGTACACACAAAAATTTGGATTTATTCATATACTACTTCTTTATTTTATCCAAATCAAATTTTCAATTTGATTTGGATAGAAAGGGATAATATGTTTCCCCATTAACGAAAGAAAAGAATTTATTTCTATCTAAAAGGATTCCCCTAATTTATTTATTCCTATATCCAATTGAATGGATACACCATTAAATCTGTATCATTTACCAAAATATAACATAGCATATGCATACATCTTTCGGCTTTCATATACCGAAAATGTCACGGAATATAGATATATATATATATGATATAGGAAATATACTATTAAATTAAATAATTCTAAATCGTGGATACATATGTATCCTTGACATACTGAAACGACTGCCATTATTGGTATCAAACCAATAGCGATTCATACAAGCTAAATCTTCTAATCGGTAATTGGGCCAAAGAACAAATTTGCATTTAATGAATTTATTTGTATCCGTATTAAGATGCTTGTCCTCATCCAAAAATTTTCCAGAGTTTCTTATGTTGTTTTCATTGCAAAATAATGGATTTCTATTTCTATCCGTAACATTCCAATTATGGGAATTGAAACAAATTAAAATTCTCAATTCTCTGCGACGTCTAGGAGATAGAATATTTTCGGGAACAAGGAAATCATAATAATTTGTGTCCCCATTCACAAGCATATTCCCATATCGTACAATGGGTTTATCCAAATTCCTCTTATCAATATAACTTTTTTTTATGCATTTTCTATTAGTTTGGTGTTTATTGTTCTCGACCAATGAAATACTTATAGTTTGATATATAATCAATTTTCCATCCCTTTTTATAGATAGACGAATTGGTTCGATAATTAATATTCCTTTTTTTATCAATTCTGTAAGAGCTAGATCTTTCTGAATTAGCATTACATCCAGATGCATCTCTCCTCTTTGAATCGAGGATATAGCAATTTCTTTTGGATTTATCAGTCTAAGTAAGAGACAATATACCTTGATATTATTGATCATTCTTTGGTTCAAGGAGTCATCCCATTTTAATTGAAAAAGGAAATATTTTTTCAGGAAGAAATCTAGTTCTGCTTTCTTGTTTTTCTTGGATTGTTTTTTCTTCTTACCTTTTTTAATGGTAATGTCTGATCTCGCATAATTCTCTTCAATATCTTTTTTTTTGTTTTCTTTTCGTAGATCTGATACAAGATTTACTTGGTCCTGTTGCTCATTTTTTTGTTGGTTGGAATTTTCTAATTTAAGATATTTTTTTTGATTTATATTGATGTTTTTATTTTGACTTTTATTTTTATAAAAATAAAAGTCAAAAAGAAGTAATTTGATTGGTATAATCCATGGTTTAATCTTATATGCATCAAAAAGTAAGACAAATTCTGGGAAGAACCAAGATTCTAGATTTGATATGGTATGATAAACTCTTTCTTGATTCATTCCCATCCAATTAAAAAAAATACTTTTTTGATTGGATGGGTTGATTTCTTGATGAATCATAAGAGAAAAAATATCTTTTTTTTTCAATTTGTTGTTGATTTTTTTTTCAGTCTTAGTATTTTTATCAATTTTGGTACCGATATGTGTATTGGTCCAGGTCTCAATATTGATATTTTTTCTAAGACAAAAGTGGAGAATTCGACAATCAAAATATTTTCTATCTAGATTTTTATGCGTATCAATAATATATCCTTCTTCTAGATAATCACTAATAGCTGTACTTACCAATACATAAAATGATTCGGATTTTGGTTTATTGAAATTATATGGAATTTTTTGAACCCCGTTTACTTGTAATCTTGACCCATAAATATCAAAATCCTCCTTATCCCCATAGTTCATATATTTATGTGATAAAAGATCATATCTGTAGTGTTTTTTCCATTTTTCTTTTTGATTTGTCAATGAATCCGCTGCATAGTAATTTTGTTTCACGTAATGAATTAATTGGTCTTTTTCTTTTTTATATGAATCCACTTTAATTGAGTCCTTATTTTGAATCCTATAACGTTGATTGATTCTATTTCGCCATTTTTGCGGTACTAACCGCGACCATTTGGTTTGAGATAAATTGTATTGATAATGCCCCTTTAACCAGTTTTTCCATTCAATCATTCCAGACTTATGAATTTTCTTATGTCTTGAATTGTAATCAAATATTCCTCGTGTCATACAATAATCCTTGATTTTATCCTTAATAAAAGGATAAGTCCCCTGATATTGAAGTAGAGATTTCAATTGATACTTGTTAAGTAATTGGGTTTGTGATAATTTGTAAAATACATATGCTTGGGACAAGGAGGATAAGTCATAATACATTTTTGTACTATTACTAATATTAGTATTCGAAAAGGACTTTTTTATAGTGGAAAAAAAGTTCATTGTATTTTGATCTCTTTCATCAATTCCTTCCTGATTTGTTTGATCGTTGTAAACGGATTTATTGATTATTCTTTTTGTTGATTCAAAGAAAGGTTGGAAATAGATCCTGTGAATGGTAATCATACATAGCAAGATATCTATATATATATTTTCAATCAGAGATTTCATAAAATAATGTGATTTACGTATTAATCGTATATTTATTCTTTGGAATATCTGCCAAATATGTTTCTGTGATTTTGATCTTTTATCAGCACAAGTTAGAATTATTTTTTTCTTGTCTTTTGTGATTCGTTCTATTTGATTCCTGATTGTGATTGTTTTATCAGAAAGATCTTTCATCTTTTTTTCTATGAGTGAATAATTTGTCCAATTCATGGATTGGATTTGAATGGTTGATTTGTGAATAATCTTATTATTTATTTCGGAATCTTTTCCATTTTCAGCCGTTTCATATACTTTCACCTTGCTCAATTCAAATAAGAATATTGGGTTTACTTTTTGAATTTCCTTCATTATTCGTTTTAGAACTAGAAGTATTTTAATGATCCATCTTGTTTTTTCTTTTGAAACTTTTAGAAGTATAAAGAAATCCTTTTTAACTTTTCTAACTTTTTTTTGGAGTTCTTTATAAATGGGTTCAAAAAAGGAAGGTCGTTTTCGGGGATTCCCAAAAGGGAATTCCGCTTCCATTCCCCAAACCGTTAAAAAACAAAAATTGTCTTTTTTTCCTTTTTTTTTTATTTGATCCCTAGGATGAGATCGTATTTTAGATCTTCGCCAAGGTTTCAAACAGAAAGGAAATAGAATCTTTATCTGAATACCGTCTGCTAACCAATCTTTGGGAAATTCTGTTTCTGATAATTGAACACCATTATAAGTGCATTTAACATGCATTTCTCTATTCCACTCCTTCAAATCCTCATACCATTCGGGGAATTGGAATAATAACATACGGCCAATATTTTTAGCAATTATCAATGAAGGCAATACAATGTATTTTCTAAGAAAAGATTGGGTTACTAACATCAAACCTCTTATTGCTTGAGCAAATATAATGCTATCCCAAGTTTCTGATATTACTATACGTTCATTTTCCTCTTTTTTTTCTTCGTTTTTTTTCTCTTTTTCCCTTGTCTCTTCCTCCTCAAAATATAAATGTGAAATTTTCAATTCTGGTTCTCTCCCCACCAAATTCCTAAAAATGAGATTCATCATTTCAGAGATATAAAAAGAAGAAAAAAAAGATGTTTTGTCTATTCGATCCAAAAAAAGCGGAGAATGCACATTTGCTTGAAACATTTCCCAAATAACCGTTTTACGTCTTTGAGCACGCATGGATCCTTTGATTATATCCCGACGAAAATCCGATTGTTGCGAGTAACGTATCAAAGCCACCTCTTCTGCTTGATCACTATTATTAGTATTATTTGTAGTTGTAATAGGGTTGGTATTCTGATTGTTATCAGTATAAATTACTACGCGTTTGGCTTTTCTTGAACGAATTTCATGATCTTCCTTGGATTCTTCCTCATTTTCTGCCTCCTGTTCTTTCAAATCATCAGTTAATTTGTATGACCACCGAGGAACCCTTTTATGGATTTCTTCTATTCCAATAGATTTATTTCTAATTATTGTTTGATCATTTGGATCAGTTGTAATTACATCGAATACCCATTTTAAAGCTTTTGTTTGATTTTCAAAATCAATTCTTGTTTGCTCTCTCAATAAAGAATATTTTTTAAAATGCAAAATGGGTGCAGGCTCAAAAGGAAATTCTTTGATTGAGGTTAAGGAATTACCAATATAATTCAGTAATGATTCCCTATCAGGCGGATTCTTTTGATGTTCAAATTTTCTGGAATAATTAGAATTATTAGGAAGTAGCCCATAAATCTTATTTATCCAATTGATTTCTATGGAATCCTCCGTATCTGTAGAAGTGATTAAATCATTCATGATCATATGTGAATAGAATTTTTTTATTGTTCCACGATATGGTCCCCTCAAAAAGGGGTCATACGTTTTGGGCAAGTATTTTTGTTCGTTTTCATCATTGCATAATCTGGTCCTTTTTTCGAGCATATCCAGAGCAAGAAATCCCTTTTCTTTTTCTAGAGCTTTTGTTCGACTTATTAATTCATTGTTCAAGTTGTACTTTTTTTGCTCATTGG